ATTAATCGTAAGCAAGAAGATTGTTTACGAAGAAACAACAAGAAAAATTCATATTCTGATACATAAGAGTTATATAGGAATCGAAATAGTCTTTTATTTTCTTTTTTCAAAAGAAAAATGGATTTCATTGAAGTAATAAGACTATTCCAATTCGAATAATAGTTGAGAAAGAACCGCAATAAATGCAAAGATGGAACATCTTGGATCCGGTATTCAAGGAGTTGAACCAAGATTTCAAAATGGATAGGATAGGGTATTTCTATATGCGATAGATAATGTAAATGCAAAAATTTGTCTTCTAAAAAGGGAAATATTGAATGAATAGATTGTAAATTTTGAAACTTTGGTATTTCTTTTTCTTCCGGACAAGATAGTTCTCCTAGCGAGAATGGGATTTCTAGAACGATTGCAAACCCCTCAGATAGAATCTGAGAATAAAACTCTGAATAAAAATGGTTGCTGTGATCCAACAATCGATCTTGGTTAGGATGATTAACCGAATTAATCCTAAAATTCTGCTGATACATTCGAATAATTAAACGTTTCACAAGTAGTGAACTAAATTTCTTGTTATTACAACCAAAAATTTCCACAGGTTCGGAACCTTTTAATCCATAATCATGGGCAAATGCATAAATATATTCTTGAAAGAGAAGTGGGTAAACGAAGTATTGTTGACGAGATTTCTGTTTTTCTGAATACCCTTCCAATTTTTCCATTTGTATTTCTACTTGAATCGGAGAAAAAAGCATTTCTCGATTTATCAAATGATGATACATAGTGCAATATGGTCATAACAGGGTGTTACATTTTTTAAAACAAACCCTGAGAAGAAAGGGAGTCTAATCCATAGATCTTTCTCTGCTCCTTTTCTATCTAATTAGTTTATGTTTGTTCTAATTACTAAAAAGAACAAAACAAATCTTTTATTTTTGCAGGCCAATCGCTCTTTTGACTTTGGAATACAGTCTCTTTATCAATATACTGCTTCTTTTACACATTCAATTCATAACATCCCTTTTAAATCCATAATCAAGAATAATTAGGATTCCTAAAAAAAAATTAAAGGGTCCACCGATAGGAAAACCCAGCCTTTCCCCGTATCAGGCACTAATCTATTTTTAACGTCTAATTAGATCGGGGAGTCATTTCAATTAAGAAGTTAAGCTCGTTGCTTTTTATTTTACCAGAATTAGAGCCAGGCTCTATCCATTTATTCACTAGACCCAGAAAATCGGAATTTTTTTATTCCCCAAAAAAAAAAAGAAATTGATTTTATTACGACATGCTATTTTTTCCATTCATTACCTTTGAGGATCAGTCGTGGTCTTCTAGACTCTACCAAGAGTCTGGACGAATTTGTTGCTTCATCCAAATGTGTAAAAGATCATAGTCGCACTTAAAAGCCGAGTACTCTACCATTGAGTTAGCAACCCAGATAAAATAGGATCTTAGATACGATCGAAATCCAAAAATCGATGGAATTACGCCAGATGCTCCTATCAAAAGATGGAATTAGCAAGACATCAAAAGAAAAATTTTATCCCCCATTAAAAACACTTAAATACCAAAATAAACAGATCGGTTAAATTTCACTAAGGTTAAAAAAGGAGCGGCCTCAATCATAATAGCAAAATTGTTATTTTTTTTTTTAATAGAAAAATCTTGTATGAGAGTACATGCAAGGGGGGGGGGCAACCCTATCATTTGAGCAAAGTGTAGACAGAAATACCTAATATGGAGTGAGGATAAAGAGACCTATCTAGCTACTAATTCTAGCTGTTCAATAGACCTTTGTCAATAGAAAGACAATGGTAAGAAAACCTATTAGATACAAATAAGGAAATTAAATAAGGGCTTTTGTTGGATTAGCACGACATAAATGCAGCAAAAAAATAGGACTAAAAAAGAGACAAATTGTGTCTAAATAATTAAGGGATATTAAGGACCCTCCCCTACTTTTTTATTTTTTATTCATTTAGTTCTTCAATTAACTCAAAGTTCTTTCTTTATCTTTAAAGAATTCTGCTTTACTTAAAATATCATAAACAGTTCTTGTAGGTTGAGCACCTTTTTCAAGGAAATAGAGAATAGCTGGAACATTTAAACAAGTTTGATTCTTTATCGGATCATAAAAACCAACTTTTTGAAGATCTCTCCCTTCTCTTCGAGATCGAACATCAATTGCAACGATTCGATAGACAGCTTATTGGGATAGATGTAGATAAACAATGCCCCCCCTAGAAACGTATAGGAGGTTTTCTCCTCATACGGCTCGAGAAAATGATTCGAATTTCTATCCATAATACAAGTAGAAATTAGACTATGACTTGCATTAATTTGCTTATAGAAGAAAAAACAAATTTCATTTATACTCTTGACTCAAGTTGGCTAATTTTGACTGACAGACTTCAAAAGAGAAATCCTTGGAAATTTTTTGAGTCGTCTCTAAACTCTTTTCTTTATCTCATCTCGAACAAATTGACTTTTATTCCTTATTCTGATCTAATTCTATTGTTGAGATGGTTGAAAATCATGTTTACTTGTTCCGGAATTCTTTAATCTTTAATTTGTGAAATCCTTGGGTTTAGACATTACTTCGGGAATTCCTATTCTTTTTTCTTTCAAAAGAGTAGCAACATACCCTTTCTTTTTTTCTTATTTCCTTCAATAAAGCATTTTGCTCTTCTAGAGAAATCGAATATGAACGATTGATTCTGATAGACTTTTAACCGAAAAAGTTTTCCAATCTTCCAAAATTAGACTTTTTCTTATTTTATTCAATTTCTATATTAAGGATAGACTGACAAAGTTGGCCTAATTTATTAGTTTTCACTAACCCTAGATTCTTTCCCTTAATAAAAAATCTATTCTGTCTTCTCGAGCTCCATCGTGTACTATTTACTTACAAACAACTCCGCGCAAATTGGGTTCGGGACAAATAGAACAGACTATGTCGAGCCAAGAGCATTTTCATTACTATGGAAAATGGTGGATAGCAAAATCCACAATCGATTATCTCCTTCAAGTCGCACGTTGCTTTCTACCACATCGTTTTAAACGAAGTTTTACCATAACATTCCTCTAATTTCATTGCAAAGTGGTATCGAGAATTGATCCAATATGGATGGAATCATGAATAGTCATTGGTTTTGTATACTAACTCAAACTTGCTATCTATGGAGAAATATGGATAAAAGAAAAAAGTATTTATTGGGGAAGACTCCGCAAGGATCCAATTTATTTAAACCCATATTCTATCATATGAATGAAACATAGTTTGAAAAAGAGGAATAAAATAGTTTGCTTAAGACTTATTTATTATTGAATTTCCATCCTCAACAGAGAACTCGAGATGATTAATCCTGAAATGAGAAGGATCCACTCTTCTCCAACAAATAAACTATGCCAATGAAAAGGGTGGAAGTTTTTTGGTAGTTATAAACTTTTCATAGTTCTTCGACTGAAGTAACAGGAGTAACAAAAGAAAGAAAAAATGAAGTAAAAAAAAAATGTAGTGTAAAGTAAAATTAAGGTCTTTGCTTTTACTTATAGGATTCTTTCTTTTAGGTAACAGAAAGAATTAAAAATCAAAAATAAGAAAAAATAAGAAAAGTATTATTTTTTTGAATCCATTCTATTCTATCCAACGAACAGTTCTTACCTTATCCTTACCGGAATGGATCATTCTGGATATTTAAAGAATCACAGATCGAGATCGTTTTCGCTTAACCCGTTTTCGCTTAACCAAAGAAGGACCCTTCTTTTTTACTAATAATACAACAAAACAAAAATATATCTGTATCATAAAGGGATAGGTCTAATTTTTTATACAGTGTTTTCCCTCATATATTTTTGTTTTTCAATCAATTCAAAAATCGAGCAGATATATGAATTTATCTCTAATCCTCACATTCCATTATATTTGCAAATCAGATAATACCTAAAATAGAAAAATCAGGTCTCTATCCATAGAAAGGAAACCCCTCTTTTTTTTTTTTTCACATTAGGTGTCAAATGTATCCTGTAAGAATTCCCACTTCATGGATATGGAGCATAAAGTTTATCTAAAACGTTCGAATTTCAAAACACATATTCAAAACACATACACATCTGAGTAATGAGTAGTAGGAGCATATCCTGAATGTGCCGACAGACCCAAATTTTTACTGAAAAAAAAAGATATTCAATTTGATGACTGGACTTGACACTTCATTTTGTTTTCTGAGTAAAGAAAAGGAATCCTTAGAAATGCGTCTAATCTAAGAGTTCATAAGAACTAATTATTCTCTTTAATAAGCTTTTGTGTCGTGCAGGGCACAATACGATTCCTTTTTTCGTTTCATGAAAAAAATCTGGGACGGAAGGATTCGAACCTCCGAATAACGGGACCAAAACCCGCTGCCTTACCACTTGGCCACGCCCCATTTCGTTTTATGCGGCACTAATAAACAGTAGTTTTATTATATATTATTCGTCAATCCCACTTCAATTACCTAAAAAATCAGGGATATTTTCTTGCTAGGATTCTAAACATGCGGATAATATAGAATCCAAAAAATGCATTGATCATTACATGAAATTCTATTAAGATATTATATGAAAGTCGAATTTCTTCCATTCTCATTTGAGAATGCGAATACAAGGAGGTATTTTGTATTTGGGAAAGCCCGAAGAAAAAGGATTTTGAATCCACCTTTTCTTTTCCTTTTTCCCTTAGAAAAATAACTCAATCAAAATCCAATTATCTACTCTACAAGAACGAAATGCTTGTTATGCCTAATATACTTAGTTTAACCTGTATCTGTTTTAATTCTGATCTCTATCCGACTAGTTTTTTCTTCGCCAAATTACCCGAAGCTTATGCCATTTTCAACCCAATCGTGGATGTTATGCCTGTCATACCTGTACTTTTTTTTCTATTAGCGTTTGTTTGGCAAGCTGCTGTAAGTTTTCGATGAAATCTTTACTATTCTGTTCTGTCTGCCAAATTCAATGATGTATTCATTCCAAAAAAATGAAAAAAAAAATGTAGAAGAGCCGAGAAGTCTTATATCTTATATTATGAACTTTCGATTCTAAAATTCGAATTCTTCTACATTGAATGTATAGCTGCAGCAATAAATTTGATCCGCCTTTCTACCCCCTGCACATACGTTGAGCAGGTACCTTTAGGTACCCACACAATACCTAAACTAATTTTGGATATTGATAAGACTGCTTATTAGAAAGCAATTCTTGCAATTTTTTTTTAAGAATTGATTTTTTTAGGTGTCAAAATAAAAAAAAGCCATCCTAGTGGATCTGTGGGGTAAGGAAAAACGGGTAATCTATTCCTTAAAAAAAAAATCTTGGAGATTATATAATGCTTACTCTCAAACTCTTTGTTTATACAGTAGTGATATTCTTTGTTTCCCTCTTTATCTTTGGATTCTTATCTAATGACCCAGGACGTAATCCTGGACGTGAGGAGTAAAAATCCAAAATTTTCGGGAATTTTTTCTTACAAATTGGATTTATTTCGTACATTTATCTATGAGAAAATCCGGGGGTTAGAATTCCTTACAATTCGAAAGTTCCAAACGATTCGAGGGGGCGGAAAGAGAGGGATTCGAACCCTCGGTACAATAAAATTGTACAACGGATTAGCAATCCGCCGCTTTAGTCCACTCAGCCATCTCTCCCCGTTCCAAATCGAAAGGTTTTCGCGATATGACAGAGGCAAGAAATAACGATTACAAAAAATCCTTCCTTTTTTCATTTCAAAAGTGCATAAAAATTATATTGCCAATTCCATTTTAGTTATATTCTTTTTTCTTAATGTTAATAAAAAAAAGGAGAAAATTCTTGTTTCTTCTTTGTAAAATTCGATATAGGCTAAGAGACAATCAGATATATTTTCTCTTCAGCGGGCATTTCCGTATAGGGCTTATTAGAATAAAACAAGCAGGTTATAGAAAAAAAAATTCTTATCAAACACCATAAAATTGGAAAGAAAGATAAAGTAAGTAGACCTGACCCCTTGAATAATGCCTCTATCCGCTATTCTGATATATAAATTCGATGTGGATGAAATTGTTGTATAAGCGGATTTTTTGTATTTCCTTGGACTTAGATTAGACCGCGCAAGGCAAGAATTTTTCGCTATTTACGATTTCATATTCTTGTTACTAGACGTTCTATAGGAATAAGAAGAAATCGCAACTCTTTTCCGTTACACATAAAAATGGATTTCGAAAGTCAATTTTTCTTTTCAATATCTTTCTTTTTTTTCAGAATCCTATTTTTGTTCTTCCACCCATGCAATAGAGAGCGAATGAGAAAAGAGGGGTTTTCTCTTAAAAGATAGACTTTGAAATAGGAATCATAGAATAATGCGGAATTCAAATGTTTATTTCTTTATTTCTATAGTATAAGAAAAATCAATCCAATGAAATTCATGGATTTCCCACGACCTCGGTTGTGACCCCATAGATAAAAGTGCAAAATTTCTATCTTCGAGACCATTGAAAAAAGGCATTGAACGAGAAAGAAATCGTCCACAGATAATCAAACTATCATATGCCTTGGAAGTAATATGAGGTGCTCGGAAATGGTTGAAGTAATTGAATAGGAGGATCACTATGACTATAGCCCTTGGTAGAGTTACTAAAGAAGAAAATGATCTATTTGATATTATGGACGACTGGTTACGAAGAGACCGTTTCGTTTTTGTAGGATGGTCCGGCCTATTGCTCTTTCCTTGTGCCTATTTCGCTTTAGGGGGTTGGTTTACAGGGACTACTTTTGTAACTTCTTGGTATACCCATGGATTGGCTAGTTCCTATTTAGAAGGTTGCAATTTCTTAACGGCGGCGGTTTCCACCCCTGCTAATAGTTTAGCACACTCTTTGTTGCTACTATGGGGACCAGAAGCACAAGGGGATTTTACTCGTTGGTGTCAATTAGGTGGTCTGTGGACTTTTGTCGCTCTCCATGGGGCTTTTGCACTAATAGGTTTCATGTTACGTCAATTTGAACTTGCTCGGTCTGTTCAATTGCGGCCTTATAATGCAATTTCATTCTCTGGTCCAATCGCTGTTTTTGTTTCCGTATTCCTTATTTATCCACTGGGACAATCTGGTTGGTTCTTTGCACCGAGTTTTGGCGTAGCAGCTATATTTCGATTCATCCTTTTCTTCCAAGGATTTCATAATTGGACGTTGAACCCCTTTCATATGATGGGAGTTGCCGGAGTATTAGGCGCGGCTCTGCTATGCGCTATTCATGGGGCTACTGTAGAAAACACTCTATTCGAAGATGGTGATGGTGCAAATACCTTCCGAGCTTTTAACCCAACTCAAGCGGAAGAAACTTATTCAATGGTTACTGCTAACCGCTTTTGGTCCCAAATCTTTGGTGTTGCTTTTTCCAATAAACGTTGGTTACATTTCTTTATGCTATTTGTACCCGTCACCGGTTTATGGATGAGTGCTATTGGCGTAGTTGGCCTGGCTCTGA